TATAYAYATATATATATATATATATACATATGAGATTCATTTCTTGCTTAACAAGTTTAAAAAATTTAGTTAACAAATTTAATTTACAAAACAAAACCCTAACCTATCTTAAAATTAATATTGGTTAGTAGATATGATTCGGAATCCATTTCATCTTGTTGAATTTAGTCCGTGACCTTTAACGGGTTCTATAGGTGCTTTGTTTTTAACTTTAGGATTAGCTGGTTGATTTCATGGATATTCATTGTCTACAATGATTTTGGGGCTAGTTCTTATTGTATTAACTATACTTCAGTGATGACGTGATGTAATTCGTGAAGGTACTTTTCAGGGATTCCATACTGGGAAAGTTGCTAAGGGATTACGTTGAGGAATGATTTTATTCATTGTTTCTGAAGTTTGCTTCTTTTTCGCTTTTTTTTGGGCTTATTTTCACAGGAGTTTGGCTCCTTCGCCTGAACTAGGTTCTTGTTGACCTCCAGCAGGAATTACTCCTCTTAATCCTTTTGAAGTTCCTTTATTAAATACGGCAGTTTTGTTGGCTTCAGGTGTGACTGTTACATGGGCTCATCATGCTCTTATGGAAGGTGATCGGGTAAATGGAATCCAGGGATTGATCGCTACTGTTGTTTTAGGAGTATATTTTACTGTTTTGCAGGCTTGAGAGTACTACGAGGCTCCTTTTACTATTGCTGATGGGGCTTATGGTTCAACTTTTTTTGTAGCTACAGGGTTCCATGGATTACATGTGTTGATTGGGAGTACATTTTTGTTGGTTTGTTTAGTTCGTGTTTGAATGCAACATTTTTCTCCTAGTCATCACTTTGGTTTTGAAGCCGCAGCTTGGTATTGACATTTTGTTGATGTTGTTTGGCTTTTTCTTTATTTATCTATTTATTGATGAGGCTGTTAGGGGCATAAATAGTTAGTGATCCCTGAGTGGCTGAGGTAGAATAAGCATTAGACTTTTAATCTAAGGACGGTATAAATACCCTCTGGGTATAAACAGGCGGTATACTTTAAATTAAAAGGATTGATTTGCATTCAATTAATAAGAGTATTGTTCTTTGGCGCCAGAATTATAGTTGGTTTGGTAGAAAGCGAGAAATTTGCAGACGGTTTCGGCCCGTTTCTTGATAGTGAAAGTCTGTCTCTACTAGTTTGTATGAACAGAAGCTGAAGTCTTAGAGCGTCTAGCTGTTAATTAGAAGGTTGTAGAATTAAAATCCTACCTGTTCAGAGGGTACTATGCCGGATCAACGGGCTGCATTGATGTTGCAGATCAGGAGATGTTAAATTTCTCTAGTGCCTATGACTAGTGTTTTGTTATGTAGTTTTGTCTCAGTAGTTGTATCATTTGTTGTTATGACTTTAGCTTGATTGTTGGGTAAACGAGTAGTGTTAGATCGGGAGAAAAGATCACCTTTTGAGTGCGGGTTTGATCCTATGGGGTCTGCACGTTTGCCATTCTCTTTACGGTTTTTCCTTTTGGCGGTGATTTTTTTAATTTTTGATGTGGAAATTGTTTTGTTGTTTCCGATTTTTATTGGTTGTTTTGAGGGTGTTAGTATGAGTGTTTTTTGGGGTGGTTTTATTTTTTTGATTATCTTAGTTGTTGGTTTATTTCACGAGTGAAATGAAGGATCATTAGATTGAGCAGGTTAATTAATGTTAAATTTGGTTAGGAACAAAGTGGGGCTGCTAACTTTACTTTGGGTAGTTCGATTCTATCCCGAATTTTATGTTGCATTTTTTGCCTTATGGGTTTGGATTTTTATGATTAGTTGGCTTTGGAACTATTTTTTCTTTGTCTGCTAGACACTGGCTTGGTGCTTGGGCTGGTTTGGAGATTAATCTGATTGGGTTTGTGCCTATTTTGTTGTACCGAGGAATGTCTGTGGAGAGAGAATCAACTATGAAATATTTGGTTGTACAGGCTCTGGGGTCTAGTTTATTGCTGTTTGGTAGTTTGAGAGTTTTTGGTGAGTCTCAAGGTTGGGGATTTGGAGAAGTTAGTGGCTTAAATTTAAGGTTAAGTTGCTTGATTATTTTTTTTGGGTTGATAATAAAACTCGGTGTGTTTCCTTTTCATTTTTGGTTGCCTAGAGTTATATCGGGCTTATCTTGGTTTGGCTGCATAGTCTTGGCAACTTGACAGAAGTTGGCTCCCATTTTTTTGATGGGGTGTTTATTAGAAGGAGATGAAAAGTCTAGGTTAGTTATTATGGCTGTAGTATTGAGATGTTTATCTGCTCTTGCCGGAGGCGTAGGAGGTTTAAATCAGACCCAATTTCGTGCTTTATTGGCTTACTCTTCAATTGTGCATCTTGGTTGATTGACATATTGTTTAACTTGTCATCAGGGAGCTTTAAAATTGTATTTGTTTGTGTATATTGCTACTTCAGTTATGATTTTTGGGATCCTGTTGACGGTAGAAATGAATACTTTTGCAAGTGTTAAAAAGCTGAGATCAGAAAAGTTAATAACTTCCGTAGTAATGAGGGTGATTTTGCTTTCTCTTGCTGGCATGCCTCCTTTACTAGGATTTTCTTCTAAATGAGTGGCTATCAACTGTGGGGTTCATTTAGGTTCTAGGTTATTGAGAATTGGTGTTTTAGTTGTTGGTTCCCTTATAAGGCTTTTTTATTACCTAAGATTGTGTTATCTATTTATCTTCTCTTTATACGATTTAAGTGGAGAAAGATCTAATGGAGAAGGTTTTGCGGGGATGATACGAGATTGATTTAAAGGTTATAGATGAGTATTTTTGTTTGTTATGATTGCTACTTTTTTAGGAGGATTGCCTATTGTTTGAAGCAGTGATTTTTGACTCGGTTTTTTTTATGCGTTGATTTTATTCTACGAATCATAAAGATATTGGTACTTTATATATTATGTTTGGTGTATGATCTGGTCTAGTTGGGACTGCTTTGAGTCTTTTGATTCGAGCTGAACTTGGGCAGCCAGGAGCTTTGTTGGGTGATGATCAATTGTATAATGTTATTGTTACCGCTCATGCATTTGTAATAATTTTCTTTTTGGTTATGCCTATGATGATTGGGGGTTTTGGTAATTGGTTAGTTCCTTTGATACTAGGGGCTCCTGATATGGCATTTCCTCGATTGAATAACATAAGCTTTTGATTACTTCCACCTTCGTTAACTTTATTGCTTGCCTCTTCTGCCGTTGAAAGTGGTGTTGGGACGGGTTGAACAGTTTATCCTCCTTTGTCTGGGAATTTGGCTCATGCGGGAGGTTCTGTGGATCTAGCTATTTTTTCATTACATTTAGCTGGTGTGTCTTCTATTTTAGGTGCTGTAAATTTTATTACTACAATTATTAATATACGATGGCAGGGGATGCAGTTTGAACGATTACCTCTCTTTGTTTGATCAGTGAAGATTACTGCTATTCTTTTATTGTTATCACTTCCTGTTCTTGCGGGAGCTATCACTATGTTATTAACTGATCGAAACTTTAACACATCATTCTTTGATCCAGCTGGAGGTGGAGATCCTATTTTGTATCAACACTTGTTTTGGTTTTTTGGGCATCCGGAAGTTTATATTTTAATTCTTCCTGGGTTTGGAATAATTTCTCATATTGTAAGTCATTATGCATGTAAAAAAGAGACATTTGGTACATTAGGGATGATTTATGCTATGTTATCAATTGGTATTTTGGGATTTATTGTGTGAGCTCATCACATGTTTACGGTAGGAATGGATGTGGATACGCGGGCTTATTTTACAGCTGCTACAATGATTATTGCGGTGCCTACAGGTATTAAAGTGTTTAGCTGGTTAGCTACAATTCACGGGGCTCGTGTAAAATATGAAACTCCTATGCTTTGGGCTTTAGGTTTTATTTTTTTATTTACAGTAGGTGGATTGACCGGAATTGTACTATCTAATTCATCTTTAGATATTGTTCTTCATGATACTTATTATGTAGTAGCTCATTTTCACTATGTGTTGTCAATGGGGGCTGTGTTTGCCTTATTTGGTGCTTTTAACTATTGATTTCCTTTAATTACGGGGTTGACTCTACACGAGCGATGAACTAAAGCTCATTTTTTTATCATGTTTATTGGAGTAAATGTAACATTTTTTCCTCAACATTTCTTGGGATTAGCTGGTATGCCTCGGCGATACTCGGATTATCCTGATTGTTACATGAAGTGGAATGTTGTTTCTTCAATAGGGTCCATGATTTCATTTGTTGCCGTTCTTTATTTTATGATGATCGTGTGGGAAGCTTTTGTGTCTCAGCGTGGAGTTCTTTGAAGTACACATTTAAGAACTGCTTTGGAGTGGGATAATGTTTTACCCGTTGATTTTCATAATTCAGCTGAAACAGGTGCTCTTGTTTTAAGTAGTGCTTCTCGATAATAGATATGGCCTCATGAGGACAGTTAGGATTTCAGGAAGCTGCGTCTCCTTTAATGGAGCAGTTAATTTTTTTTCATGATCATGCAATAGTTGTGCTAGTTTTAATTATTAGAATGGTAGGGTATGGTGCTATGTCGTTGATAACTAATAGCTACAAATCCCGTTTTACCTTAGAGGGACAACAAATTGAAACAATTTGAACAATTGCTCCGGCACTTGTTTTAATTGTTTTGGCTTTGCCTTCACTTCGGTTGTTATATCTCCTTGATGAAGTAAATGCGTGTAATTTGACTATTAAAAGTGTTGGGCATCAGTGGTATTGAAGTTATGAATACTCAGATTTTTTGAATATTGAGTTTGATTCATACATGGTTCCTACTAGGGATTTAAGTGATGGTGATTTTCGCTTGTTAGAAGTTGATAACCGAGCTGTTGTGCCCATTGGAAGAGATGTTCGAGTGCTTGTTACTTCTGCGGATGTAATTCATTCTTGAACAGTACCATCTTTAGGGGTAAAAGCAGATGCAGTGCCGGGTCGATTAAATCAGTTGAGATTTTATGTTAAATATCCTGGGGTGTTTTATGGACAGTGTTCGGAGATTTGTGGGGCTAACCATTCATTTATGCCTATTGTGGTTGAAGCGGTGGATGTAGAAGATTTTATAAATTGAGTTAACTCATTAGTTGCAGCTTAAGTATAAAAAGTAGAAGAGTTAGTTAAATAAATAATACGAGGTTGTCAATCTTGAGTTACTAGTATTTTAGTACTTTTCTATGCCTCAGTTAGCTCCTCTTAATTGAATTTTGTTGTTTTTTTTGTTTTGGGCATGTCTTTTTGTTGTAATGAGAATTAATTGGTGATTTTCTTTAACACAATATTCAGGGTTGAGTGATGAAGAACTAAAAGAAGGTTCCAAAAGAAATAGTTGGGCTTGATAGTTAAGTAAGAATGTTAGTAGACATCTTTTCCTCATTTGATGATCATAACTCAGTTTTTTTGTCTGCTTATGTGTTTGTTTGAACAATTTCGTTGGTTTTATTGTTGTCTTTTAATAGAGGTTACTGATTAAGGAATTCTCGATTTTCTCAGACTATTTTAACTCCTAAATCAATTATTTTTTCACAAATCTCTCGTTCCTTAGGAAAAAGTTTGGGAGGTTTTACAAGTTTGTTGTCTGGATTATTCATTTTTTTGATTATTTTTAATTTGGCTGGGTTAATTCCTTATGTATTTAGTGCTACGAGCCATTTAGCTGTAACATTAAGTCTCGGTTTTCCTTTATGATTATCTTTGATTGTCTCAGGGGTGGCTCATAACCCTACTTCTGTTGCTGCTTCTTTATTACCTGCGGGGGCTCCTGCAGCATTAAATCCTTTTTTGGTGATCGTAGAGACAGTAAGTATTTGTGTTCGACCTATTACGTTGTCTGTTCGGTTGGCTGCTAATATAAGTGCTGGTCATATTGTGTTAGGACTAATTGGAGTTTATTTGAGAGCAAGTGTTTTTGTATTTCCTGTAACTGCTATAGGGGTATTAATTGGAGTTCAAGTCCTATACTTTATGTTTGAGATTGGTGTAAGTCTTATTCAGGCATATATTTTTTCTTTACTGGTTACATTGTATTCTGATGAACATCCTAAGGGGTAATTTATATAAGTATTATTTTTAAAAATTACTACACCCCAAGGCATAAGTATTGCCACCCTAACGTCTTCAGCGTTATGCTCTAGGAGATAAGCTATCGGAGTAGTATATTAAGAAAATAGCTCTTGCGGCGGTAAATAATATAACTGAGATTATAGTATTAATATATTTGGCTTGAAGGATTTGTGTTATTATTGATGTCTTGGTTGCTAGGTTTAGTGTTCCTTTTCCTCCTAAGACTTCTAATCATCCTTGGTCAATTGATTTAGTTATAGTTTTTGCTCATATGAGAGGTTTAATTATATTTGGTTGAGTGGTAATTATACTTAAAAATCATATTGTTGAAAAAAATGAATTTATTAAGGAACCATTTGGGTTGGTGGTAATTTTAAGTTTTCAAATATTGAGAGCAATTCATCCACCTGCAAGTGTTACTGTAATTGTAAGGAGTTTGTGTATAAGAGGAAGATAAATAGGTTCGTTGAAATAAAAAAATATAGTTTGTAAGATTAAACCTCCTGTAATTGCTGCTGCTGTGAGGATAATGATTGGGGTAGTTACTACTCAGTCTTCATCTGAGTTTTGTGTGAATGGTGAATTGGAGGATTCTTGTCATAGTGTTACCAGAGATAGACGAATTGAGTATGCTGTTGTTATTCCTGTGGCTAAAAAAATTAGGATTAGGGCAACGGAGTTTGTTGGGTTATATAGACAAGTTTCTAAAATTAAGTCTTTAGAATAAAATCCTCTTAAAAAAGGTGCTCCACATAAGGCTAGATTTGCAATATTTAGGCAAGTAATAGTTAAGGGTATTTGGGGAGCTAGGGCACCAAAGGATCGAATATCTTGGACATTTCTGTTATTATGGATAATAGCTCCAGCACACAGGAAAAGTAATGCTTTAAAAAGAGCGTGGGTGTATAAGTGAAATAAGGTAAGATTTCAGGCTCCTAGTCCTAGGCTAAGTATTATTACTCCAAGTTGACTAAGTGTTGATAAAGCAATGATTTTTTTTAGATCATGTTCGTGGTTTGCTCCAATTCCTGCTATGAGGAGTGTAATTGTGCCAATAAATAAAGCTAAAAAATTAAATAAAGGTCAGGCAGCAAGAAGATAATAAAACCGAATTAGAATGAAAATCCCTGCGGTAACTAGTGTTGAAGAGTGAACTAGAGCTGAGACTGGCGTAGGGGCAGCTATAGCTGCAGGAAGTCATGCGGAAAATGGAATTTGAGCACTTTTTGTCATGGCGCCGACTATAATACATAAGCATAATCAAGGGAATATAGAGTTTTCTCAGATGAGTATTATATTTCAGTTGGCTTCGTTAGCACAAATGGCGATGGAGATAAGGAGTAACACATCTCCAATTCGGTTTGCTAATGCAGTAACTATGCCTGCGGCAAGAGATTTTATGTTTTGATAATAAATTACTAAAGCAAATGATACAATCCCTAAACCGTCTCATCCGAGAAGAAGGGAAATAATTCTAGGAACAAAAACTAAGATGTTTATGGATAGTACGAAGAGTATTACTAATCATACGAATCGGGTTAGGAAAGGATCAGCTGATATATAACTAGAAGTGAAAAATATTACACAAGCAGAGATTAAACAGACAACACAGCTAAAACTTACCCTAATAGGATCTAAGATTAAAGGGAATGTAATGGAATAGGATCTGTTAGATAAAATTTCTCATTCTAATAAGATAATTTTGTTTCTGAGTGTGAGATAAATTAGGAGTGGAAACATTAAAATGAAGTAGGTGAAAAGGGTGATAGAACAGACTGATGAAAACTTCATTGATTTAAACATTGCCTAGTTAAATAATTATTTAATTTTTAGATCCACACTCTAATGTTTTATTTTAAACTAACTAAGCAGATAAGTCAATTACAAACTAGTTCTGGTTTAAGAATTAAAATATTAACTGGGATGGCGTGTGCGATTAATAAAAGGTTTTGTGAGGGTTTAATTGAGTTATAACTATAAAGGAATGAGGGAGATCCTCCATGTTGAGTGGAAGTATAAAGAAACAAGTTGTAAACAGCGCCCAGGAAAGTTATGATTATTATTGTTATTAAGACTCAAGGTGATTTAAAGAATACTACAGGAAAGAGAAGGATTTCTCTTAAAAGGTTAATTGATGGGGGGGCAGCCATATTGATCACACAGAAAATGAATCACCATATTGAGATAGATGGGATAATCATTAACATTCCTTTACAAATGTATAATCTTCGAGAATGGACTTTTTCATAAGAATAATTTGCTAAGGAAAATAATGCGGATGAGCATAGTCCATGAGCTACTATTATTGAGAGACCTGCTTGAAATCCAAGTGATGAAGTAGAAAAGACCCCTGCAAGTATAATTCTTATGTGTCCTACTGAAGAATATGCAATTAGAGATTTAAGGTCAGTTTGACGAAAACAAATGAATCTGGTGATTACTCCTCCTCATAAGCCTAATGAAAATAAGAATCTGTTAATAAAAGAAGTATTAATTTGAACTAGTTGAAATATTCGTAAAAGTCCGTAGCCACCCAATTTTAATAGGATTCCAGCAAGAATTATAGATCCTGCAACGGGGGCCTCTACGTGGGCTTTAGGGAGTCATAAATGAACTGTGAATATAGGTAGCTTAACTAGAAAAGCGGCTAAGGTTACTACGATTAGAATTTCTTTGAGTCAAGGTGTGTAGTTAAATGAAGTATTTGCTATCAAAATCAATGAATTTGATCCTCAAGATGAAGATCAAAATAGAATCAGAATAAGAAGTGGAAGAGAGGCGGTAACTGTATAAAGCATTATATAAATTCCCGCTTGAAGGCGTTCAGGTTGATAACCTCAACCTAGAATTAAGATTAGGGTTGGGATTAAAGATGCTTCAAATGAAAAATAAAATCAAATTAAATTTGAGGATATAAAAACAATTAGTAAGATTAGGTTTAGTAAAGAAATAAGGAAACTAAAGTAGTTTACTTTATTGTTTGCGTTTAATACTCTTGTTTGTCTAGCAATGAGTATTAAAATTGAAATTCATCAAGTGAGGGTGATAAGAGGTATACTAAGGCCATCAATTCACATATTTTGAGATATTTGGGTATGTCTTAATATAGAAGAATATAGCATGAAAATTGAAAAAAAGCAACCCATTGAAAGAAATCATAATCGTAGATATCAGAAGTTAATACGATTTGATGAAGGTAGAATGGCTAACATATTTATGAAAATTATATTTAACATTTATATGTGTTGAAACTTCTTACGTAGTCATTTCCATGGGTTCGAATTAAGGATACTAGAACTGCTAATCTAAGGCTGGCTTCACAGGCTCCAAGAGTAATTAGTCCTAACCTAATATAGCTTTCTGCACTAGTAATTCTTAATTTAGCTAATAGTAAAAGAAATAAAGATAGAGTAATAGCTTCTAAAGCTAATAGCAAGCTTAAAAGGTGTTTGTATTGGAAACAGATGGTTAGGATTGCTATTAATACTCCGAGGATTGCACATATTGTTAGGGTTGTTGTCATATCTGCAGTGAAAGTTTAAGTTTAAATATCGGTCTTGTAAGTCGAAGAGTGAAATAGGATTTTCTCATTGCTATGAAGTTAACTAGTGAGTCGAACACTATGAAGTTGGTTTCAAATCAACTTTGCGCCGTGCTTTAACTTTTTATTAATCTAAAATTTTATCTCAGGCTAATTGGGCTAAGGGATTGAGAATGTAGTATGAGAAATACAAAACAGTGAAGATTCGGCCGATAAACTCGTAGGGTGCTTCAACAGGCCGGGCTCCAATCCATGTAAGTACTAAAAAAATACCAATTAAGGTTCAAAATAAAACTTGACTTACTGGATAAAAAGCAGTTGATCGAAATTTTCCTAGATGGGTGAATGGTAAAATAAATAAAATAGCGATTGAAAGAACTAGAGCTACTACTCCACCTAATTTTCTAGGAATTGATCGTAAAATTGCATAAGCAAATAGAAAATATCATTCTGGTTGAATATGAACGGGAGTCACTAAAGGGTTGGCTGGAATAAAGTTTTCGGGGTCTCCTAAAAGTTGGGGTCTAAATAAAACTAGTAGTGTTAGTAAGAAAAGTAATACAACAAAGCCCACTAAGTCCTTAAAAGTGTAATAGGAGTGAAATGGGATTTTGTCTGAGTCTCTGTTGATTCCTAAAGGGTTATTGGACCCAGTTTCGTGAAGGAACAGTAAATGGATTACTGTGAAAGCTGCAATGGCAAAAGGAAGGATAAAATGAAGTGTAAAAAATCGAGTCAACGTTGCGTTATCAACGGCGAATCCTCCTCAGACTCATTGAACAAGATCTGGACCTAAATAGGGGATAGCAGATAGAAGATTTGTAATTACTGTGGCTCCTCAGAAGGATATTTGTCCTCAAGGGAGGACGTAACCTAAGAATGCAGTTCCTATAGTTAAGAATATTAAAATAACTCCAATATTTCAGGTGTGGATGTTTATATATGATCCATAATAGATACCACGGCCTGCATGAAGATAAAGACAAATGAAAAACCATGAGGCGCCATTAGCATGAAGTGCTCGTAATAATCATCCGTAGTTTACATCCCGTGTGATATGAGCTACTGATGCGAATGCTAGATCAATGTGAGCTGTATAGTGTATAGCTAAAAATAGTCCGGTAACAATTTGAACTCCTAGACATAAACCTAATAAAGAGCCAAAGTTTCATCAAATAGAAAGATTTATAGGGGCTGGTAAGTCAATTAGTGAATTATTTAATATTTTAAGTACTGGATGATGTTTTCGAATTGGGCTATGCATAAGAAATTATGTTAGTTCATTATAAGGTCGAAGGGGTCCTTGTTGATAATAGCATACTTTTACTACTGCTAAAAGATTTATTAGGAGAATTAATCCTAATCCAATAAGTATACTAATGTTGGATGAAGAGACTATTAAAATTCCTGTTTTTATGTTTTCGGAGAAATGATCCAATGATGAAATATCAGATAAAAATGATAAGTCTTTAGGGGTTAAAGCAATTGATAAAATCAATATAAAAGTTGAGACTATTATAATACCTCTTAAAGATTTTAGGCTTGAAAATAAAGTATTAGGTGCGAGAGCGGCAACGTATACGAATATCACTAGTAATCCTCCTACATAAATAAGGAATAGAACATATGAAAATCAAGAAGAGTATGTTAATCCTAGTAAAATACATCAGAAAAGGCTAATTATTATAATACAGAGGCCTAAACTAAGAGGTTGTATCATTATAGGTATTGAGAAAATTAAGGCTAGTAAAAGAGATGTGATGATACAAACAGTCATTTCAAGAAACCAGGTCAATCTGGGTCATTAGCTTCCAATGCTAGTATTTTTCTTAAACTACTTCTTGTTTATAGTAAGAGAATTATTCCTATTACAAGACATAGTGCACTCAAAGCTACGGGTAGAAACCCTTTTCATGTGAGACCTATGAGTAAGTCATATCGAAATCGGGGTAGTGTAGCTCGGGCTCAGACGAAGAAAAAGGCAAAAAAAAGGGTCTTGATGATTATGATAATATCATCGGTGATAATAAGTTTACTTCCTCCAAAAAACAAAACTGCCGTAAGAAGTCTCATGAATAAGATATTTGCATATTCAGCTATAAAAATTAAAGCAAAGCCACCTCTTCCATATTCAATGTTGAATCCTGATACAAGTTCTGATTCTCCTTCTGCGAAATCAAAGGGTGCCCGATTAGTTTCAGCTAAGCAAGATACAAGTCATACTAACGCAATTGGAGAGAGCAGAAAAACGAATCAGATTAGTTCATTAAATGATTTGATTTCTAGAAGATTAAATCTTTCTCTGGTAAATAAAGAAAATAGTAAGATTAGTGCTAGGCTTACTTCATATGAAATGGTTTGAGCAATGGCACGTAAAGCTCCTAACAAAGCGTATTTTGAGTTAGAGGATCATCCAGCTAGTAGAGTACCGTATACATTTAGTCTAGAGACGCATAGGAAAAAAAGGATTCCTCATTTGATAAATCCACTTGAATTTTCTAAGGGGTTAAGTTGTCAAAGAATTAGGGCTAGGATTAAGGATAAAATTGGTGCAATAAAGTAGGGCGATTGATTTGCTAAGGAAGGTTTGGTTAATTCCTTTGTGAGAAGTTTAGCAGCATCTGCTAGTGGTTGAGGAAGTCCTATAATTCCAACTTTATTTGGCCCTTTACGGATTTGGAAATACCCTAAACCTTTACGTTCTAATAGAGTAAAAAAAGCCACTGCTAGAAGAATGCATACATAAGTGAAAATGGTGCTTACTGAGTATGTTAGCATTATTAAGGGAAGAAGAGTAATTCTTCATATTTAGGGCTTAAACCTAATGCACTTTTTCTGCCACCTTAATTATGAGGTAAAAACTACTAAGTTTTTGTCTGTTGATCCTAAGTCAACTGCATTACTCTCTGCCAACCTCATAAAATGAAGTTAGATTATTTTCACTTTATAATAAAGTATTTATTTTAAGCGGTCCTTTCGTACTAGCCTAAATTATATTAATTAAAAGATAGAAACTGACCTGGCTTACGCCGGTCTGAACTCAGATCATGTAGGGAATTACTGGTCGAACAGACCAAACAAGAAAGCGGCTACACCTTCTAGTTACCCTAGTCCAACATCGAGGTCACAATCTCTTCTTTCGATATGAGCTCTCAAAAAGAATTATGCTGTTATCCCTGTGGTAACTCGTTTTGTTGATCAACATTGTTGGATCGATATAATTTATAGATATTTCTAAATAGATTCAGGAAGCTGATGGTTGTTCCTTAATCGCCCCAATTAAAATCTTTAGTGAGCAAAATAAATTTATTAATATAGAGAGGGTGTTCATTAAGATTAAAGCTCAACAGGGTCTTCTCGTCTTTTTGGTAAATAAAGGCCTTTGCACCTTTAAGTTAGTTTTTATTAAATATATATGAGACAGTTTTACTCTCGTCAGACCATTCATACTAGCCTCCAATTAAAAGGCAAATGATTATGCTACCTTTGCACGGTCAGGGTACCGCGGCCGTTAAAGTGATCACTGGGCAGGCCTGACTCTTAATAGTTCCTAAGAGACATGTTTTTGATAAACAGGCGGAGTAGTAAATTTGCCGAGTTCCTTATATATATTTGATTGATTGAGTTCATATAAACTTTTATTTTATGAAAGAGATTCTTAATTCTAAAAATACTCGTGAAAACATCAGTTGTATAGTTAAGTAGCATAATTATTCTATATAACTCAGTAATAGTCAAGGCAGTAGAAATTTATTTTCTAAAGTATTGTTTTATATTTTATAACAAAATTGATGATGGAAAATTTTATTCCTACTTTTAAAACGTTAGTGTTCTTAGGCCGTTGGTATAACAAAAGCTTATCCTTTTGCTATTGATTCTTTTATAAAAAAGAAGATACTTTTATATCTTTTCTGAGTAACCAGCTATCTTTTAGTGCGGTAAGTATCTAGCATCTATTATGTAGTTGACAATAATTTTGCAACATTAGGTCTATTCTACAGAGTAGCTCACTTAAAGTTCGGGTAATTTAAATTTTAAAGTGATTCTTGTTCTCCCATGATGCAAAAGGTACGAGATTTGATCTCTACTATTATTTTTGTTAGTTGTTCCCTCTCGGTACTTAATAGAATATTGTTGAGTTCATTCAACATTACTAAATAAAAGAATGGTTTAAATTGTAATGGTGGAAAATAAATGAAATGAAAATGGTTTAAATTGAAGTAGGTTAATATTTAACCATCAACTCAGTGTAAGCGAGTTATATTGTTTTATACTATACTTCATTCAGCTAAGGGCAACTTCCATTACTCTTACTATGTTACGACTTATCTCACCTTTCAGCGAGAGCGACGGGCGATGTGTGCACACCTCAGAGCCTTATTCATTCCTTCGTTCTTATTAGAATTACTTTTAAGTCCTCCTTTATTAAAGTGTTTCAACTAAAAATCCGTGTTTTAAATTAAAAATTGTAACCCATTTCACTCTTTCTTATTGGCTGCACCTTGATCTGACGTTTATAAACAATTTATTGTAGAGAACTATTGTTTTCTTAAAAGTTGTCTGACGACGACGGTATACAAACTAAGTAAAAGAAAGTAAGGTCCTGCGCGGATTATCGATTATGGAACAGGTTCCCCTAATAGGGTTTGAGGTACCGCCAAGCTCTTTGGGTTTCAGAGGTAACTCTGTAATTCCCTGGTGGTTAGTGGTGGAAAAAATTTATACTACTAATAGCAGGGTATCTAATCCTGGTTTTGGTTAGTAATTTCACAGCTTCTAGAGAAGTTAAGCTAGGTAAGAAATGAACCATGTATGAATTCTACCTCTTCATGGAGCGATTCAGCTTATGATTAACCTATAACTGTCCTTTTTACCGAATCTTTTATAAATTTCCTTGTCTGTATAACCGCAGCTGCTGGCACAGACTTGGCCAAGGATAATATCTATTACTAAATCTAAATTTCTTTTATTTTTAATCTTCAATACTGGGTTAGCAAAGGTTAGTGTTATCATGTGTTAAAGATAATAATCCTTAAGGTGGTTTGTGATTAAATTTTAAATGTGGTACAAATCACTTAGGCTTTGCCTGGTTAGTAGCAAACCATGTATTTTATAAAGATTTATCTATAAGGTAAGCTAGAGCCAAACTTAAATGATAAAGGGGCCTTCACCCATTTTCGGGGTATGAACCCGATAGCTTATATCTTAGCTTACTTTACCTTCTTTATTACGAGAGAAGCTAATTGCTCCGTAAAAAGAGCTACAATCTTTTGCCTAGTTCTCGGCCATCTCGCACAAGCTTTAGAGATGTTTTCTCACCTTTGAACTTGCAATTCAATATTGTTAAATCAACTATAAAGCCCAGAATCTAAACAATAAAGTTTAATTTAAGCTTTGAAGGCTGAGGGTTTAATCTTAACCTAAGATTCTCTGTAAGGAAAAGAGATGATCTTTTTCCTAAGAAATCAAAATTCTTCGTGCCAAACACACCCCCTCACAATACCTTTTTTAGAAATGTCTAATCCTACTGCTTGGAAGGCAGTTGTACAAAATATACTAAAAAGGTGAAAAAAATGATAATTTTTGATGAAGCCAGTTCACCCCTTTAGAACGAAAATCTAACGTGCAATTACACCTCAAAAACATAACTTTTTAAAGTAAGATTCTAGCCTTTTAGAGAAGCAAAGGGGTAAAATTGGGGGTAAAAAAGGGGGGGGTGTGTCTCTTTTTCTTTTTCCTTTAAAATTTGTTAAATAAAAAACTCATGGATTTGTGTATCAGCTGAGAAATGGTAGGAATTAAAAAATTATTTTTCCAAAATTAGTGGAAAAAATGGTGACACTTGGTGATTTAGGTAGAAAAAAAGAATAAATAGAAAGAAATAGACATAAAAGTCAGAGGTGGATAAAGAGATATATGTATATCTCTCTCTATACATGTATATAT